CTAAAATGTCTTTAAGGCCATGACCAATGCCCCAGTTGGTCCTATACATATGACCGGCGATCAAGAAAAGAATTGCAATAGCTAAATGATGGTGCGCAGTATCACTCAGCCATAGACCCCCTGTTATTGGATTTAATCCTCCACGAAAACTCAGAAATTCTGCATATTTTGACCAATTCAAGGTGAAAAAGGGAGTTGCTCCTTCGGCAAAACTGGGATAAAGTTGAGCCAAAAGATCCCGATTCAAGATGAATTCATGAGGAAGTGGTATCTCTTTAGGATCAACCCCAGCATCGAGAAATTGATTAATCGGTAAAGATACATGGATTTGGTGTCCCGCCCAAGAAAGAGACCCAAGTCCTAGTAACCCCGCTAAATGGTGATTCAACATAGATTCCACATCTTGGAACCAAGCCAATTTTGGGGCGGCTTTATGATAATGGAACCAACCAGCAAAAAGCATTAATGATGCAAAGACCAATGCACCGATTGCAGTACAATAGAGTTGTAATTCATTAGTTATTCCAGATGCTCGCCAAAGCTGAAAAAAACCGGAGGTTATTTGTATTCCTCGGAAACCCCCGCCCACATCACCATTCAATATTTCTTGACCCACTATTGGCCAAACCACCTGGGCACTGGGTCCAATGTGAACAGGATCGCTTAGCCATGCTTCATAATTGGAAAAACGGGCGCCATGGAAGTACATGCCACTCAGCCAAAGAAAGATAATGGATAGTTGACCGAAATGAGCACTAAATACTTTTCGAGAGATCTCCTCCAAATCACTGGTATGACTGTCGAAATCGTGAGCATCAGCATGTAGATTCCAGATCCAAGTAGTAGTATCAGGGCCCTTAGCTATTGTTCGTGAGAAATGCCCAGGTCTGGCCCATTCCTCAAAAGACGTTTTTACAGGATCCCTATCTACAACAATTTTCACTTCTGGTTCCGGCGAACGAATAATCATTAAGTCCTCCTCTTTCCGGACAACACATACAAAGAGACCTGCCAACAGTCAAGTTTTTAGTTTAACCTCTGAAAGATGGATATTTTATTTATGATTGGTCCCTTTCTTTCCCATCTCTCATCCATCTATTTTATTGAGTTATTCACTAGAGCAGTTATGATATCAAAGTCGATCCGGGGCAAGTGTTCGGATCTATTATGACATAACGATTAGGCGCCCAACGGACCCCTTTTGATATTGTAAAATCCTTTTTCCTGACATGACGAAGAAACTCTTTTTTTTTTTGCTAGTGTATTTATATCTGAATGTAAAAGTGCCTATATACTTCCATTTACAAGACAAGATCATTTCTTAGAATTAATAAGATCTATTGCGATATCTATATTTAATAATTCGAGGGTCTCTTTTGTTATTTATTAGCTTTGTTTTATTAGCTATATTCTATACTGCTGTATCCGTAGTATTTATACTTATGAGATACCATACAAAATATAATGTGTTTTAGGAGGAGGGGATATAATGAAATTCTTGATTGGATCTTCTCATAAGAACGATCTATTTTATTTGATTGATGGATCCAATAACCCATTTTTATTTTAATAAATTAAAAACGAAAGTGCTTTTATTCGAATTCGAAACGCCTCGTGATCTTCAACCAATTATGTGCTTCAATATAATTACCCGGAGTAAGCGCTATAGCTTGTTTCCAATACTCAGCAGCTTGATCGAACCAAGCCTCCGCAATTTCAGAATCACCCTGTAGAATGGCCTGTTCTCCCCGGTCGGAATAGGTGGGTAAATTCCTTCCCTTAGAACCGTACTTGAGAGTTTCCTACCTCATACGGCTCAGCAATCGATTCTGTTTGCCGCCCATCTTATTAATTTATCCTATGCTAAATGAATTAAATTTTTCATAAACCTAACCCATTTTTCTTGGGTTAACCAGAAGAAATAAAGTTAATTACATAAGTTTCAAACTCTAATTTTGATCAATAATCAGTTTTATCTTTTCTCCTACCTTCAGAAGAATGAAGAATGGGTATCCCCCTGTTAGAATTTTCTGAAAGGTAACTACCTCGGTTTCATTTCATATATGAAATTCATATAGAATTTTTGAAAAAGACTTTCCTCCATAAGAAAAAAGAAATTACTATCTTTGGGATCTGATGCTACACCGCTGCTCAATAACTTAGTGGATCGACTTTATTACATAAGTTGATTCCTCACTTTATATCTCATATATCATGACATAAGTAAGCAGTTCTTAACTGTATCGACCAAATGGCTTGCTAATTGATCTTTACGGTGCTTTCTCTATCAATTCGATCCTTTATCCATAGAGTATATAAGCGTACCTATTTCTTCATATTTTGGTTCTCGTGAAGACTTTTTCCTTGCTACAGCTGATAAAAATCGTTGCTTTGGACGATGCATATGTAGAAAGCTTATTTTTTTTTTTTTTCTAGTATTTACTAGGTAATTTGATCTTTTTTTCCTTCTTTCTATAATGGAGATAGTCGCACGTAATGACAGATCACGGCCATATTATTAAAAGCTTGTGGTAAGAATGGGTTTCGTTCGAGTGCCCGGAAATAATATTCCAAAGCCTTCGTATGTTCTCCGTTGCTTGTGTGTATAAGGCCTATGTTATAGAGTATATAACTTCGATCGTAGGGATCAATTTCTAGTCGCGTAGCTTCATAATAATTCTGTAAAGCTTCCGCATAATTTCCTTCAGATTGAGCCGACATCCGTTACGGTCGTTCATTCTATTCAAAGAATCTCCGTTCCAGAACCATACATGAGATTTTCATCTCATACGGCTCCTCCCTTCTGTGCATAGTACTAAGGGAAATAATCATCTATGGAATCAAGATTTCACCATTCTCATTATGAACTGACGGGGGCTAGTATTTTTACTAGAAATCCCTAGCCAGCCTTCCCGAAAGAGGTCTCTTCTTAACACCAATTGTATTAGTGCTAGATGGAAATGGTAACTCCAATAATTTCTTTGTCCTCAACGCCTCCTAATTTATAGAGGAATTAGTCACTTCAACAATCTTTGATGGTTATGTGGGTATCCAAAGTACGAACGAGATGGATGTTTGTTGTCCCAACCATTCTTGTTAGTCCCGAGACCCATAAGTAAGGGATAATTTATAACAAAGTTTTCGTGTTGTTGATTCCTTAGAGTAGTGCTTCTTCCCCTATGCTATGCTGCCTATTGGTACTAGTGGCGTAGTATTGACCCGCAATCCAGAACCTATAGGTGTAACCTTTCGCTCAATACTAAAATCGATAATTAAAGCATCTGAGGCCGCATCAATCGAGGATACACGACAGAAGGAATTGTTCTATCTCAAAACTTTACCTTCACCAAGCGTCGGTTTATTTCAATAAAATAATTTGTTTCTTTCTATCCCGAACCGCGCCTCTTTTTCTCAGATTAAGGCCTAAAAAAACAAGAAAAAAGAATCAAATCAAATCGCACCATCTCTGTAATAGGTAAATGCCCTTTTTTCCCCTGAAGTTGTCGGAATTATTCGTAATAAGATATTGGCTAGAATTGAAGAAGTCTTATCAATAAAATTTCCATTTATCCGGGATCTAGGCATAATTAGCAATCCATTATATAATTCTTCTCATTTTCCCTTGGGGAAAATGATCCAAAAAGGAATTGTACAGTAGTACGAAATATCATAAAATAGATTAATAAAAAAAAAAAGATGTGGACCTTACGCGGAAATTGTTCCCTTTTGGACAAGGAGAGATATGAAATATTTGAATAAGATCGGATTTAATACCAATTTAGTAGTATACCGATGAACGGAACTATTACTATTTTCTCTAAGTTGACTAACCGAGGACTTGATTTTACTACGGATTCTGGTAACTCGATAAGTTTTGATTTGGTTATGGTACAAATAAAAGAGGAAAAAGAATGGAATAATCAGTCCATGATAAACTATCCAATTTCAAATTCAAATTAGAGTAACCATCTCTTTTATTTGCATAACGTGTATACGTCATACAATTGAAATAGAAAAATCCAAGGGACAATTACTAATAGATCTAGTAATAGATCTATGGGGGAACTGATGAGGAAATTGTTGTTGAGAACTATGAAATTTGAAAGGGATTTTTTATTTCTATGGAACCATTGATTTGTCGTACCCGTACTGCAATAATATGAAATGAATGACTCGCTATTCACTTCACTCGGTTTCTGTTCAATAATAAGATTATGTATATGTGGGAGAGATGGCCGAGTGGTTCAAGGCGTAGCATTGGAACTGCTATGTAGGCTTTTGTTTACCGAGGGTTCGAATCCCTCTCTTTCCGTTTCTGTTGATTCACCAACGTTACCGACCACAATGTATCAAATCAAATAACAATTGATAGCATTATTCCAACAGAACAGTAAGACCTTTATTTGTATTTGATTTGATAAGGATTCTCTATTCCTAATTACATTACTTGTGATACGTTAATAAGAAAAATGCGGATCAAAGCCCTTAAACCTTAAATCTATTTCCTTCGACAAAAGGGAAAAAAAATGGTCTGAACCTTTCTTTGTTATTTCGTTAGGTTTAAGTCTGACGGGAATAATATTCTACGACTAACAACTCATTTATTTTCAAACCGATCCACTTACTATCTATTATTTGATTTACTAATCCTTTATATTGGAATGAGTCAATAGTTAAATGTTTTGGCAATTCCTCGCGGGGCGATGAAGCAATATAATTTTGAATCAGAGCTTTCGATCTTTGTTCATCCTTCGGAGTAATAATATCTTGGGGTTTGCAACGATAACTTGGTATATCCACTACACGACCATTAACTAAAATATGTCTATGGTTAACTAATTGTCTGGCTCCAGGAATGGTTGAAGCCATACCCAATCGAAAAAGGATGTTATCCAAACGCATCTCAAGTAGCTGTAGTAAAACTTGACCTGTTGACCCTTTGGCTTTTCCAGCGATATGCACATATCTAAGTAATTGCCGTTCTGTGAGACCATAATGAAAACGCAATTTCTGTTTTTCTTCTAGCCGAATACGATATTGTGATCTTTTCCTAGAGCGCAATTGGTTTTTAAGATCACTTCCGGATTTAGGCCTTTTACTAGTTAATCCTGGTAAAGCCCCCAGACGGCGTATTTTTTTGAAACGAGGCCCTCGGTAACGAGACATAAAACTCCTTTTTATTTTATTGAAATTTCATTTTACAGAAAAAATCTAAATTAAGACTGAACTAAAGGATAAACAAAGCAAAGCTAAATATCTACTGAAGTACTACTAAAGTAGAATGAAAATAGAATGAAATGAATTGTATCAATATCCGGATTTTTTGTATATATAGGAAGTTAAGGCTCCGTTTTATGATTTGTTCCGTAGAGATCTAATTGCTCCAATTAATTTTTTATTCATAGTTGCGAGTTAACACGACATAATAGATCATCGGCCTGACATTTTGAGAAAGGGAGAGGAGAGATTATCAATCACGGAAAAAATGGATAGAGAAAAAGAAAAGCCGGCTATCGGAATCGAACCGATGACCATCGCATTACAAATGCGATGCTCTAACCTCTGAGCTAAGCGGGCTCACATAACAGAAATAGTGAATAGGAATTCAGGAAACTACCAGATTTTATAGTAATTTACTATTTTTATACGAAAATACTAATACTGAAAAATACTAAATTTTAATTTTATTTATTTTATTATGAATATAACTGAATAGAATAGGATTCTATTTTAGTAATAGAATGACTAATTCGGTAGGTATATGACTATATAGTCATTCTATCTACCATTAGATTATTTATTATTATTTCTTTAATTTATAATTTATTAAAATTTATTTTAAAAAATATTTTATATTTATATTATTAATAATTTAATAATTACTTAACTTAATACTTAATAATAATAATACTTAGATACTACGTAATATTTACCTATTCTTACTTAATATATTCTTACTTAATAAGAATATAATAATAATATTATATTAAATTAAATTTTAAATTATGATTTTAGAAAAGTCTAATTATTTCTTAGAACAGTTATACTAAATTATGCTAATTAATTATATATGTAATGATATATAATGAAATGATAGCGAATCCATCCTACGAAAGGGATAAAAAGATACAATTTATAATAGGATATTACTCTGTTTTCATTCAGAAAAGGGGGAGATAGGATGAAAAAAAGAAGAATGAATATCGACCCTTACAGTATTCCAAATCGACCTTTAAAGTCAAAATGAAGGGGGGAGAGACATATATATGTGGGATATATATATTCATATTGAATTGTGGACACATCAATGATAGAATCATGTCTGATTGAAACAGATTGAAACAAATAGGGCTCATCTAATACAATAGAGATGAAATGATGGAGGATGGCGAAAAAAAAAAAAAAAATAAATAAAATAGCGGCATACACTTTTTAGATATAAGAATCATTAACTAATGAATTCAACGATTTCAAGATAAATGAAAGGGGTGAATTACAACTAGATCCTGTCTCAAGGGGGGATATGGCGAAATCGGTAGACGCTACGGACTTGATTAGCTTGAGCCTTGGTATGGAAACCTGCTAAGTGGTAACTTCCAAATTCAGAGAAACCCCGGAATTCAAAATGGGCAATCCTGAGCCAAATCTTTATTTTGATAAAATAGGGGTTTAATTTATAAAACTAGAATCAAAAAGGGATAGGTGCAGAGACTCAATGGAAGCTGTTCTAACGAATGGAGTTGACTACGTTACGTTGTGTTGGTAGCTGGAATCCCTCTATCAAAATTACAGATAGGATGGCCCTATATACGTATATATACATACTGACATATCAAATACTGACATATCAAACGATTGATTAATCACGGCCCGAATCCGAATCCATATTATATATTTTATATTATATATATGATATATGAATATATTTATATATATATATATGATATGAATATGAAAAAAATTTAGAGTTATTGTGAATCTATTCCAATCGAAGTTGAAGAAAGAATCGAATATTCAGTTATCAAATTATTCATTCCAGAGTCTGAAAAATCTTTTGAAAAACGGATTAATTGGACGAGAATAAAGAGAGAGTCCCATTCTACATGTCAATATCGACAACAATGAAATTTATAGTAAAAGGAAAATCCGTCGACTTTAGAAGTCGTGAGGGTTCAAGTCCCTCTATCCCCAATAAAAAGCCCATTTTACTTCCTAACTACTTTATTTTTTATATTTTATATTATCCTATTTTTTTCGTCATCGGTTCAAACAAAATTCACTATGTTTCTCATTCATTCTATTCTTTCACAAATGGATACGAACAACAATTTTTGTATCTTATCCCAAGTCTTTGGACTAGATATGATACCCGTACAAATGGACATATATGGGCAAGAATCCCCATCATTAAATCATTCACAGTCCATATCATTATCCTTACCAAAGAGAGTTTTTTTTTGAAGATCTAAGAAATTCAGGGACTGAGTAAGATTTTTTAAT